AGTAGTTGTTGTTCTTGTTTCTTTAGTTCCCTTAGTGGTTCCTATACCTGTCATGTTCCTTGGATTATTTACAAGTGGTATTCAAGCTCTTATTTTTGCAACTTTAGCTGCGGCTTATATAGGCGAATCCATGGAAGGGCATCATTGACTAATTTTCAAAAAATAGTCTTTTTTTTAGCTTTTAGTGTAAGGCAATCGATGTCTTGTTCAAGATAATCTACTTACACTTAGCGAACATAAATATACACATAAATCGACAAAAAGAAAAAGGTCTATACAATCTAAAGGAATAGTAAAAAACTAAAGGAAAAAAAGATTACGATATTCAATTAATTTAATTGTAAAAAAAAAAAAAAGGAAAAAGATCTTTTAGATCTCTTTCCTAGAATTCATTTTGACCATTGATACTTTCTTTCAATGAATATTCTCTTCTTAGGAGGCATAATTTGAATAAGAATTCTTTATTTGTTTACAATGTGTGATTAAAAAACGAGGTTCTATAGAGCGATTTCCGTTTCAGTTGGTTTTATTTAATTTCTTAATATTAATTTAATTTAATTTCTTAATATTAATTTAACGATTGACCAAAAGAAACTATTAAGAAATAAGAAATTATATGAAGTTAGATCAACCAAAAACTTCTATGGAACGATTTAGACTCATGAATTCTTCCATTTAGATTGATTGTATCCGTGTGGGATAATTATAAGGAAGAGAAGAATTTACGAAAAATGAAATTCAGAAAAAACGAAATGGGTTGTTTAGGAGAGTGGAATCAAACTAGGTGTATGGAATATATACTGGCTATAAGCCAATTTTCTTTTTGTAAATGTTTCAAAAAATGATTTTAGAATCCGATTGAATCTCAGATATGAATAGTTGGTTTACGTTATGGAAGAAGGGCGTGTATATGGAATATTAAGTATTAACTAGTTATCTATAAGTTAAAAGATATATCTAATCTGCCCTACTACTGGAGATTTAGATAGAGATTCCAAGATGAGCCCTTCCTTTTTTTTTCGTTTGTAACTGTGAATTGAATATTGAATAAAGAAATTCAATCAAGAAAAAGAATGAAGAGTTCGAATTCAAAGAATGATTCGGAACAAAGAAAGAAATGGAAAAACAAAAAAGTTGTATGAATTCACAAAAACTTTGTGGATAGTAACTCAAAAATAGATATTGAAGTAGTTCTGAAGTAGTTCTGATGATTCAATAATCAAATTTGATTATTATTACTTCAATTCGGAGTTCTTAGTTACTTCGACTGGATGAAAATCTTATTGAATAATTAAGTCATAATTTATTGATGGATTGTATCATTAACCATTTCTTTATTTTATTTTGGTGCGAGGAACTTATCATGAATCCATTGATTTCTGCCGCTTCCGTTATTGCTGCTGGTTTAGCCGTTGGGCTTGCTTCTATTGGACCTGGGGTTGGTCAAGGTACTGCCGCGGGCCAAGCTGTAGAAGGTATCGCAAGACAACCTGAGGCGGAGGGAAAAATACGAGGTACTTTATTGCTTAGTCTGGCTTTTATGGAAGCTTTAACAATTTATGGACTAGTTGTAGCATTAGCACTTTTATTTGCGAATCCTTTTGTTTAATCTTATAAAAAAAAATACGTATTTTTTTGATTGTCTTGGACTTGCTGCTTCTTTTTACGAATTATAGCAAGATTTCATTCCTACAATTACTTATTTTTATTGGGACAATAACCCGCGGGAAGAACTGGTTTGAGGACGAGAAATTAGTATACTAACCCGTTTTCTCCCCCCCCCGTAGTACAATCGAAACCTTTTTTTAAGGAAATGTTGCAACAGGATATAATATATTATTTTGTTTTGCAATTGACATGAGACCTGGTACCAAATTAGAAACTGAATTTTAATAAGAACAATACTTATTAGATTAGAGATTTCTAATTGAAAATAAAAATCAATATAAATATAAATAAATATTCAATTAAATAATAATCAATTAAATAATAATAAATAATAAATAGAATTCTAATTATTAATTATTCAATTCTAATTATTCAATTCAATAAATTATTAAATATTAAATAGAATTAGAATTAATTAAATATAAATTCAATTCAATATAAATTCGAAATAAATTCGAAATAAATATTAATAAATAAATATGAAATGTTTTAATGTTTTAAAAAAAGAATCTTTTTTATTCAATTTTATTAAATTGAATTTAAATATTATTATTATTAAAGATTATTAAATATATATTTAAATATATAGAATATATAGAATATATATCGTATCGAAATGAAATTATATATAGAATAAGAAAAAATAGATAATTAGTCTGTCTATAGTCGATAAGAAAAGAGGAGATCCTATGAAAAATGTAACCGATTCTTTCGTTTCCTTGGGTCACTGGCCATCCGCCGGGAGTTTCGGATTGAATACTGATATTTTAGCAACAAATCCAATAAATCTAAGTGTAGTCCTTGGTGTATTGATTTTTTTTGGAAAGGGGGT